AGATCGAAAAGTTGGAAGAAGAAAAGATTTTTTGCTTAGACGCATGGAATTGGCTAAGCATTTTATTCGAACAAATATAGAACCAAAATGGATGGTTTTGCGTCTATTACCAGTTCTTCCTCCTGAGTTGAGACCAATCTATCATATAGATGAGGATAAACTAGTGACCTCGGATATTAATGAAATCTATAGAAGAATTATCTATCGGAATAATACTCTTACAGATCTATTAACAACAAGTATAGCTACGCCAGAAGAATTAATAATATCTCAGGAAAAATTGCTACAAGAAGCCGTGGATGCACTTCTTGATAATGGAATCTGTGGACAACCAATGAGGGATGATCATAATAGAGTTTACAAGTCGCTTTCAGATGTAATTGAAGGCAAAGAAGGAAGAGTTCGCGAGACTCTGCTTGGTAAACGGGTCGATTATTCAGGGCGGTCCGTGATTGTCGTGGGCCCTTCACTTTCATTACATCGATGCGGATTGCCTCGCGAAATAGCAATAGAGCTTTTCCAGGCATTTGTAATTCGTGACCTAATTAGAAAACATCTTGCTTCGAACATAGGAGTTGCTAAGAGTCAAATTCGGAAAAAAAACCCGATTGTATGGGAAATACTTCAGGAAATTCTGGATGACCATCCTGTATTGCTGAATAGAGCACCTACTCTGCATAGATTAGGCATACAGGCATTCCTCCCCGTTTTAGTGGAAGGGCGCGCTATTTGTTTACATCCATTAGTTTGTAAGGGCTTCAATGCAGACTTTGACGGGGATCAAATGGCTGTTCATGTGCCTTTATCTTTGGAGGCTCAAGCAGAGGCACGTTTACTTATGTTTTCTCATATGAATCTTTTGTCTCCAACTATTGGGGATCCCATTTTGGCACCAACTCAAGATATGCTTAGTGGACTCTATGTCTTAACGAGTGGAAATCGTCGGGGTATTTGTGTAAATAGGTATAATCCATGTAATCGTAGAAACTATCAAAATGAAGATAATAACTATAAGTATACAAAAAAAAAAGAACCCTTTTTTTGTAATGCCTATGATGCAATTGGAGCTTATCGGCAAAAACGAATCAATTTAGGTAGTCCTTTGTGGCTGCGGTGGCGACTAGATCAACGTGTTATTGCTGCAAGAGAAGCTCCCATCGAAATTCACTATGAATCTTTGGGGACCTATTATGAGATTTATGGACACTATCTAATAGTACGAAGTATAAAAAAAAAAATTCTTTATGTATATATTCGAACCACTCTTGGTCATATTTCTCTTTATCGAGAAATAGAAGAAGCCATACAGGGGTTTTGGCAGGGCTGTTGTAATTCTATGCTACCAGCGGGAATTCGAGTCTCGCCGGGTTAACTAGGACCATAATTGCGGAATTTCTACGTGAATCAAGATCTAGAAAAGGAAGTTTTCCAATCACTGACTCAAACCCATTGTCAAATTCTACTCAGCGCAATATGGAGGTACTGATGGCAGAACGGCCCACTCAGATCTTTCACAATAAAGTGATAGACGGAACTGCCATGAAACGACTTATTAGTCGATTTATTGATCACTATGGAATAGGATATACATCACATATTCTGGATCAAATAAAGACTCTGGGTTTCCGACAAGCTACCGCCGCATCCATTTCATTAGGAATTGATGATCTTTTAACAATACCTTCTAAAAGATGGCTAGTTCAAGACGCTGAACAACAAAGTTTTATTTTGGAAAAACACCATCATTATGGGAATGTACACGCGGTAGAAAAATTACGTCAATCGATCGAAATATGGTATGCCACAAGTGAATATTTGCGACAAGAAATGAATCCTAATTTTCGGATGACCGATCCTTTTAATCCAGTCCATATAATGTCTTTTTCGGGAGCCAGAGGAAATGCATCTCAGGTACATCAATTAGTAGGTATGAGAGGATTAATGTCGGATCCCCAAGGGCAAATGATTGATTTACCCATTCAAAGCAATTTACGCGAAGGACTCTCTTTAACAGAATACATTATTTCTTGCTACGGAGCCCGTAAAGGAGTTGTGGATACCGCTATCCGAACATCAGATGCAGGATATCTCACGCGCAGACTTGTTGAAGTAGTTCAACACATTGTTGTACGTCGAACAGATTGTGGCACCGTTCGAGGTATTTCTGTAAGTCCTCGAAATGGAATGATGGCGGACAGGGTTTTTATCCAAACATTAATTGGGCGTGTATTAGCAGATGATATGTATATAGGTTCGCGATGCATTGCTACTAGAAACCAAGATATTGGGGTTGGACTTGTCAGTAGATTCATAACTTTTAGAGCACAACCAATCTCTATTCGAACCCCCTTTACTTGTAGGAGTACATCTTGGATTTGTCAATTATGTTATGGCCGGAGTCCAGCTCATGACGACCTGGTCGAATTGGGAGAAGCTGTAGGTATTATTGCAGGTCAATCTATTGGAGAACCGGGTACTCAATTAACATTAAGAACTTTTCATACCGGCGGAGTATTCACAGGGGGTACTGCAGAACATGTGCGAGCCCCTTCTAATGGAAAAATAAAATTCAATGAGGATTTGGTTCATCCGACACGTACACGTCATGGACATCCTGCTTTTCTATGTTCTAGAGACTTGTATGTAACTATTGAGAGTGAAGATATTATACACAATGTGTGTATTCCGCCCAAAAGTTTTCTTTTAGTTCAAAACGATCAATATGTAGAATCAGAACAAGTGATTGCTGAGATTCGCGCGAGAACATCCACTTTGAATTTGAAAGAGAAGGTTCGAAAACATATTTATTCTGACTCAGAGGGTGAAATGCACTGGAATACCGATGTGTACCATGCACCTGAATTTACATATGGTAATATTCATCTCTTACCAAAAACAAGTCATTTATGGATATTATTAGGGGAGCCCTGGAGATCCAGTCTAGGCCCCTGTTCGATCCACAAGGATCAAGATCAAATGAACGCTTATTCTCTTTCTGTCAAGCGAAGATATATTTCTAAACCCTCAGTAACTAATAATCAAGCGAGACACAAATTTTTTAGTTCGTATTTTTCTGGTAAAAATAAAAAAGGAGATAGGATTCCTGATTATTCAGAACTTAATCGAATGACATGTACTGGTCGTTGTAATCGCGGATATCCGGACATTCTCGACGGGAATTCTGATTTATTGGCAAAGAGGCGAAGAAATAGATTCATCATCCCACTCGAATCGATTCAAGAAGGCGAAAACCAACTAATACCTTCTTCAGGTATCTCAATGGAAATCCCCAGAAATGGTATTCTTCGTAGAAATAGTATTCTTGCTTATTTCGACGATCCTCGATATATAAGAAAGAGCTCTGGACTTACTAAATATGAGACTAGAGAACTGAATTCAATCGTCAACGAAGAGGATTTGATTGAGTATCGAGGAGTCAAGGTATTTTGGCCAAAATACCAAAAGGAAGTAAATCCATTTTTTTTTATTCCCGTGGAAGTCCACATTTTGGGCGAATCTTCTTCCATAATGGTACGGCACAATAGTATTATTGGGGTAGATACACAAATCACTTTAAATAGAAGAAGTCGGGTAGGCGGATTGGTCCGAGTGAAGAAAAAAGCAGAAAAAATGAAACTGATAATCTTTTCTGGAGATATCCATTTTCCTGGAAAGACAAATAAGGCATTCCGATTGATACCACCAGCAGGGGGAAAACCAAATTCCAAAGAATACAAAAAATTGAAAAATTGGCTCTATATCCAACGAATGAAACTTTCCCGGTATGAAAAAAAGTATTTTGTTTTGGTTCAACCTGTAGTCCCATATAAAAAAACGGATGGTATAAATTTAGGAAGACTTTTCCCGCCGGATCTCTTGCAGGAAAGTGATAATCTACAACTTCGAGTTGTCAATTATATCCTTTATTACGACCCAATTCTTGAAATTTGGGACACAAGTATTCAATTAGTTCGGACTTCTTTAGTGTTGAATTGGGACCAAGACAAAAAGATCGAAACGGCCTGTGCTTCCTTTGTTGAAATAAGGACAAATGGTTTGCTTAGATATTTTCTAAGAATCGACTTAGCGAAGTCACCTATTTCTTATACCGGAAAAAGGAACGATCTGTCGGGTTCAGGATTGATCTCTGAGAATGGATCGCATCGCGCTAATGTCAATCCGTTTTCTTCCAGTTATTCGTATTGCAAGGCAGGGATTCTTGAATCCCTTAATCAAAATCAAGGAACTATCCATACGTTGTTGAATCGAAATAAGCAATCTCAATCTTTGATAATTTTGTCATCATCCAATTGTTCTCGAATAGGACCATTCAACGATGTAAAATCTCCCAATGTGATAAAACAATCAATCAAAAAGGACCCCCTAATTCCAATTAGGAATTCGTTGGGCCCGTTAGGAACAGACTTTCCAATTTATAATTTTGATTTATTTTCCCATTTAATAACCCATAATCAGATCTTGGTAAATAACTATTTGCAACTTGACAATTTAAAACAGATTTTTCAAATACTTAAATATTATTTACTGGATGAAAATGGTCAAATTTATAATCCCTATTCATGCAGTAACATCCTTTTGAATCCATTCCATTTGAATTGGTATTTTCTCCATTACAATTATTGTGAAGAGACACCTACAATCGTTAGTCTTGGGCAGTTTCTTTGTGAAAATGTATGTATAGCCAAAAAAGGACCGCATTTAAAATCGGGTCAAGTTCTAATTGTTCAAGTTGACTCTGTGGTAATACGATCGGCTAAGCCTTATTTGGCTACTCCAGGAGCAACTGTTCATGGACATTATGGGGAAATCCTTTACGAAGGAGATACATTAGTTACATTTATATATGAAAAATCAAGATCTGGTGATATAACGCAAGGTCTTCCAAAAGTGGAACAGGTGTTAGAAGTGCGTTCGATTGATTCAATATCGATGAATCTCGAAAAGAGGATTGAGGGTTGGAACAAATGTATAACAAGAAT